TCAAATAAGGTTTTCCTTATAAAAGGATTCTATAAAAGCAATGATAAATAGATACGAATAGAGCAAGAAAAGAAGGAAATAAAAAAACATAGTATAGAAAAGATATCCAAAATTATATAGAAATCACTATCCTACCCTTAGTTTTTATTTCCTTAATTTAATTGAATTTCGTTTGATTAGGGCAAAGTTCCTTAAAAACCTCTGCCTTTTTTAAAATATCCTGAACAGTTCCTGTAGGCTGAGCGCCTTTTTCAAGGAAATAGAGAATAGCGGGAACGTTTAAATAAGTTTGATTCTTGATCGGATCATAAAAACCCACTTTCCGAAGATCTCTTCCTTCTCTTCGGGATCGAACATCAATTGCAACGATTCGATAGACGGCTCATCGGGATAGATGTAGATGAAAAAGAACCCCCCCCCCCTAGAACCGTATAGGAAGTTTTCTCCTCGTACGGCTCGAGAAAAAATGATTCGAATGGATAAAATTATAATAAATAGTAAAGGAATCCGTAAAAGAAATTAGCCTATAATTTAACTCATAGTCATTTTGATTTAGCTTCCTTCCTGAAAAAGAAAAAATCATTTGTACTCATAACTCAAGTTGAATAATTCTCAAATATCTTAAAGAAAAATCTTTAAGATATTTTTTTATTGAGTGGTCTTTAACCCCCCTTTTGTCTCGTTTAAAATCTATTTGGATTCTTTCTTCGGATCCGTGAGACAATTGAAGTGGTGTTTCCTTGTTCTGGGATCCTTTATCTTTGTTTTAAATCATTGGGTTTAGACATTACTTCGGTGCTTCTTAATCCTTTCAAAATGGTAGCAACATACCCCTTTTGTGATTTCTTTCTATCAAAGAATCATACCGACGGTTGATTCGCGCGCGATACACTGTGGATCGAAAAAGTTTTAGCCGTTCCAACAAATTTTTTTGAATTGAAAATTTGCTCGAATCGGATCCTTTCGATTTCTATATCGAAGATTTACTTACGAAGTTGTTCCAATTTATTGATTGGCATTAACCCTAGATCGTTGCCCCTGAGAAATTAATCAATACTTTCTACTCGAGCTCCATCATGAACTATTTACATTACAACCCAATAAAAAAAGAAGGGTTCTAGTAGAATAGAACAAACGACGTCGAGCCAAGAGCACCTTCATTCCTATATAAAATGGTGGATGTAAGAATAAGAATCCACACCGGATCGTGTCCTTCAAGTCGCACGTTGCTTTCTACCACATCGTTTTAAACGAAGTTTTACCATAACATTCCTCTAATTTGGAACCAGTATGGAATTGATTCAATTATGGAATCATGAATAGTCATTGGTTCAGTCGGTACAGAGACATAGTAATTTATATTGTTTCTTATCTACATAGATAATAAAGATTTTTCTGAAGAAATCTTAGCAAGACCCCAGCTTTTTTTGTATGAATGGAACATTTTTCTAGAAATCTCTATCTAAAAAAAAATATCTAACAGAAATATCCAGAAATCTAAATATAGAAATAACATAACTAACAGAAATAACACGAATAAATCAATTCTGTTTGACTCTGCCTCTTCAAGTGACTCAATAAGATAGACTGACCCATTTCCAACTTCCCAAAGATTCAACCCATAGGGAATCATTACAAATCTTGATAATTGAAAAAGTTTCCTACTTCTACATCATTATTTGAGTCAAGTTTTACAGTAAAGACTACATTTGATTATCATAAGAAAGATAAATCTCTGTTTCTTTTCGAATCGAATTGTCAATGATTTAAAGCAAATAAGCTAAATAGATCGAACAATAAAAATAAATATCATTGTTAAATATTTAAATTTTAATATTTTAGGGATGCAAATTATTTTTCACAAAAATAGAAAGACTCTTGTCACTGAAATAGGATAACAATACATACCTATAGGCTAAGCACTTCCTCGTTTTATATGTATTTTCATATTTTGTTTAACCTGAGGTTAAGTAATCTTTCTGCAACTGTGATCTATGTCCCATCTTATCTGCATTACAAAAGGATTCAGTTACATTTGCATGTCATTTGAACTCGATTTAGTTCAGTTTGTGAAAAAAAGAGATATGATTCCGAAAAGAATCATTCAAAATCAGAAAAGAAAGAATAATCATATTCTATCCAATATTAGACCTTGAAACATAACCTTGTTGAACAAAAAAGCTGTATTCGGATACAATGGATATGCTCTGGGACGGAAGGATTCGAACCTCCGAATAGCGGGACCAAAACCCGTTGCCTTACCACTTGGCTACGCCCCATTTATATTTTTATTGGACACTAATACTAATAAAGAATAATATTGGTATTAAGTGTTCGTCAATTCCAGTCCAACTATCTATAGAAAATCTTTATTCTTTATAGAATATATTATAGATTCGTGCTAGGATTTTGACATGTGTATATCTAGAATTCAACTGAATTTATTGATCATTACATATAATTCAATTAAGATATTGTATGAAAGTATGATTTCTTCTATTCTCCTTTGAGAATTGGAGGATTTTTGATTGGGCGGAAAAAGAAGGATTTTTTTGTCTACCTTACTTTCTTCATTTTTCCTTATATCAATAACTCAATCAAAATGCAATTATCTCGACGAACAAAATGTCTGTTATGCTTAATATCTTTAGTTTGATCTGTCTTAATTCTGCCCTTTATCCGAGTAGTCTTTTCTTCGCCAAATTGCCCGAAGCCTATGCTTTTTTGAACCCAATCGTAGATGTTATGCCAGTCATACCCCTGTTCTTTTTTCTTTTAGCCTTTGTTTGGCAAGCTGCTGTAAGTTTTCGATAAGATCTTGAATACTATCCTAGAAAATTCATGATTTATTCGAGAAAAATTATAACAATTGATAAGATCAAATAAGTCTGACAGTATGAACCTTCGATTCAAACATTGAAATTCTTGGATAGCCGCGAGAAATCCGGCTCGCCCCATTTCCCCATTCTAACCCTTTTTCCGGCGAAAGACCTTATTAGGTTAGGGTCCCCGACAATATCTAATTGTGGGTATGAAAGTGATTTGTGGTAATCAAAGACTCTTATTACAAATTTCAACTTCATTTGAATTTCTGAACATTCTTTTCTATTTCTAGAATTCATTTCTTGGTGTCAAAATAGGATATGTGATATAAAAATGGAGGATCTATTATCTTTTCTCGTTTTTCTTTTTCAAAAAATGATCTTGGAGGTTGTGTAATGCTTACTCTCAAACTTTTCGTTTACACAGTAGTAATATTCTTTGTTTCTCTCTTCATCTTTGGATTCCTATCCAATGATCCAGGACGTAATCCTGGACGTGAAGAATAAAATAAAAATTTCGTTTTTCTTGCTTGATTTTCCAATTTTCTTAAGATTTTATTTTATCTATTCCACACGTTTAACTAGGAAAAAAATAAAAAGGGGTTTGCGAAATTTGAAAGAAAAAAATAGAAAGTCATCAACGGAAACGGAAAGAGAGGGATTCGAACCCTCGGTACGAATAACTCGTACAACGGATTAGCAATCCGACGCTTTCGTCCACTCAGCCATCTCTCCCAATTGAAAAAGATAATTACTATGTTACATTACACATCAAGTAAGGATTAAAGAAAGTATTTCTTTCACATTCTTTATCGTTATTATATAATTAGCAATTCCATTTAGATGCTCGAAAGATCCAAATAGAAAGATAAATAAAGAAGACCTCCTTGCTTTTATTTTGTTCGAAGTGCCTTTTGGGCCTGGCCCGGTCAATACCCAGCCGGGCCTTTTTTTGTTCCAACGAATTCCCTTTATTTATAGGCAACATACTATAAATAAGATACCCAATTTGGTATCTGTGTAACAATTTCCGTTCTGGGGTTTACATATACTTATAATTTTTGTTATAATGGAAATTGAGAAGGATTTTTGATTCAAAAGAATCAATACTGATTAAGTATGTATCAATTTGTATTTTCTTATGTCATTAGGCAAACCAAATTTTAGATTCAAATCCAAGAATCATTCAGGAATTCTCAGTCAACGAATAGTTAATGGTTCCCATTTGTCATAAATTTTGGCTTTTTTGAATGAAAATATACATTTGATTTTTCAATAGAAAAGTGAGGGGAAGTTTTTCGGCATTGTGTGTTTTGAGATACTATACAATCAATCGAAGGGGTGGATCAAATACAATCAAAAGGGGAAAAAGGGTTTCTTTTCTAATTTTTCTAAATTTAGAAAAAGGATTAAAAAAAGGATGCAAGATGCAAGTACAATAAACTAAAGTTTAGTAATCCAACCCAAAAAGGGAAAATTTTCTCCTATTGTGTATCGTTTTGGCGGCATGGCCGAGTGGTAAGGCGGGGGACTGCAAATCCTTTTTCCCCAGTTCAAATCCGGGTGCCGCCTCATCAACAAAAGAATCGAAATCTCTTATTCTGTTCTGCTGATATAACTCACCCAAATTTTCCCCAGCAGAACAGAATAAGGGGACTGTTGATACTTGGTTGATTCTAAACATCTGTTCTGGGGATTTTGTAAAAGATTGGAAATCTTTGAATCTAAAATTCAAAGAAAGATTCTAATGGTCGAAGCAAGACTTCCCGATTCCCTTCTACTGCTAATGTAATGTCTACTGATTGGGTCTTGAATTCCATTGGATAGCCGGCGGATAATTCAACTACTAATTGTGGAAAGTCCTTTCTATACTGTAATCTACATATATAGACTCGCGAGAATCTCTGAGTGTTCAGGCATTCAATCACTATTAGATTAAGATTGGATGGATAATTTACTTTTTTATAGAAAAAGTATAGAAAAAGTGCAAAAAAAAAATTCTTTTTTTTTGAAACCCCTCGTCAAGAGTATAATATACTATCCCCCAACTGCTTCAGAGAGACAATCGGGAAAGGGTACGGATTAGATCAAATAGGAAATAAAAGTATGTAATAGATAGCAATTTCTCTATTTTTACTTATGAAGGGCAACAAAAGGCCCTCTTTTTTTATTACTACATGTTCCATTAGTAACATTCCTTTGTGGTGTCATTGTGTATTTTACTTTAGTCTTTCCCAATTAGAAATCATATAGGAATTTTTTAGAAATGGATTTATTTGATTGGTTCATCAATAGTGTTCGGCCAGAATCCCTTTTTGACTCTGGACCATTGATTCTACTATTATTAGTGAGCAATAATGGAATAATTCTATCATAGAGATAAGGGACATAATTCACATGGATATAGTAAGTCTCGCTTGGGCTGCTTTAATGGTAGTCTTTACATTTTCCCTTTCACTCGTAGTATGGGGAAGAAGTGGACTTTAGAAGCACTCCTAATTTAGTTGAGGAATGAAACGGTATCAATTGTTTTATAGATCGTTCTGCAATGCATTTTTTTATTTGAATTGAAATTGAAATAATTTTCAAATCAAAATATCTTCATTTCGAAATTCCATTGGATTCTAGTGGAGAAATGTATTCTATAACAGTAAAACGATTATTTCAGATTGATCGGAATAAATAGATGTATCAAAGAAATAGAATTGGGTCCTACGTCAATTCCATATATGGAATTAATAACTACATATATTGAAGATAGAAGCTAATATAGTATACCAATTTTATTAGAAAGTCAAGTACAACTTTATACACTACAATAACACTAATAGAGAGTATGGTAAGTAAGAAAGAAATTTCTTTCTTACTTACCATACTCTCGGATCTCATAGAATACCGCCGATTATAGCCCGTTGATTTCATTTAAGACGCAAAAATAGAATCCTTTTCATTTGATTTCTTCAACTATTGATAAGAACTCAGAAGTCAAGTTTCATTTAAAGTAATTAATCATTTTGACTGACTGTTTTTACATAAATGATAAGTAGAAAAGCAGTAGGAACTAAAATGAACAGTGCAGTAGCAATAAATGCAAGAATATTTACTTCCATAATCTCATCGTTTTTTTTTATTTCACAATAACTCGGGATTTAATCCCATAGAGATGATAAATCTTTCACCTGTCAATTCAATGAATGCATTACCTATCGATGATCTTGAATCGGATCAATATCATGAATAACAATATCTGAGCTATTAAATTAATTCGTCGTCGAGAATTGAATAGTATAACATACGAAGATCTTTTATCCATACCGAATCCAAGATTGGATTCCCGGCCCAATCCAAAATTCCTTTATTTATCCTTCTTTTCTGTTCTTTCTTTTCCTTAGGTCTTCCTTGTAGAACCATCAAATGAAGTATCATCTAACCACCCGTCCGTTTCCATTAACTACAAAACCCCAACAAACAATACAAGCGAAGTGGAAAAAGAGAGGAATTAGGTTCTAAACGCCGTTTTTTTAATGATCCAATTTTCTTTGGAAGACAAAGAAGTATGATAAAGATGAGTCGCGGGAGAAAAGATGGAATATTCTATCAACTTCACTATTTTAGTTATTTTCATTTTAGTTTAGGGTTTGTTCTTTCTTCGACAGAATCCTGAAAAAAAGGGGGGGAAACCCCTTCGGAATTCAATTATGCTCCCTGTTGTCCCTTCTTTCACAGAAAATGGAGAGGCGAATTGATGTACTTATTGGATCCGTCGGGACTGACGGGGCTCGAACCCGCAACGTCCGCCTTGACAGGGCGGTGCTCTTGCCTATTGAACTACAATCCCAGGGAAATAAGAAGGGATCTAGCAGAAAATTTGGATTCTTTTTTATTCCCTCGTATCAGGTATTTCTTAAGAACAAGAGGGTTCTACCATCTGATGGTAGATTGGCGAATTGTTGGGCCGAGCTGGATTTGAACCAGCGTAGACATATTGCCAACGAATTTACAGTCCGTCCCCATTAACCACTCGGGCATCGACCCAACGCCTAATTCATTTTAGACGTTCCATAATCTGGTACGGTACTACCCCACCCCCAGTGGGAGTTGAACCCGCGTTGCCTCCTTGAAAGAGAGATGTCTTAACCGCTAGACCATAGGGGCCTAAGCGAAAAGGGGCCTAAACGAAAACAAAAAAGAAAATCAAGTCAAGTTTATGAATCAAACTTGATTGAAAGAGAGAAAGACGAGAAAGACTAATAATTTATGAATCACACGAGAACTTTCTTTCTTCTTTCCTTTCTTTCTTCTTTCATGGAATTTTGTTTTTTCCTTCCTTTCTTTCATGGAATTTTGTTTTTTCCTTCCTTTCTTTTTTCATGGCACGAAGAAGCACTTTTTTGATAAAAATCAAGAAGCAGTCCCCCGCGCGCATTATGAAAAAACGTGGAAAACATTGTCAATTTGAATACCCTACCCTATTTCAATTTAAAGATAGTACGTGTTTAATAAATACATAGAGTCTTCTACGAATTCGACGAAAAAATAGTGAATTTGCGAAGCATTTTTTGACCAATGGAATCCATATTCATATTCATGGAATCCATATAAATTGAAGGGGGTAAGTGCTAAAAAACAACTCTATATTTTTTCTGATTTTTATTTCTTTCTCTCAGCGAAAAGATGA